GAAGAAAGGTTGCATTTATTAAATACATGTGCAGATAGCTATAATATCCGACTTCTCTTTTTTGCCGTTCTATTCGGACCAGCCGAGGTCGTGCTCTATCAAAACGAAATTTCTATTCAATGCAAAATGGAAGTATGATAATTTTCTGAGAATTCCCTATCGACAACAGATCTAAATAATAGATATCTTTGTAACAATTTCTGTTCTGGGGTTTACATATACTCATCTATTTTGTTATAATAGAAATTGAGAAGGATTTTTGGATTGAAAAAATCAATACTTGAAAAGTTCTGTCTCCATTTTTATTTCCTAATGTCATTAGGAAGACACAATTTGGGGATTCAAATCCCAGAATCGTTCATGAATTCGAAGTAAGCAGTAAATAGTTAATGGTTCCAATTTATCCTAAATTTTGGCTGAAAATCCACATTTGATTTCTCAATAGAAAAATGAGAGATTTTTTTAGCATTGTGGATTTTCAGATACTATATAATCCATCGAAGGGATGGATCAAATCCAATCATCAAATCCAATCAGCAAATCCAATCAAAAAAGGAGGGTTTCTCTTAGGAAAGGGATTAAGAAAAATGGGACTCAAAACGGAAGTACAATAAAAATTCCGTAATCCAGGAAAACGATCCTATCCATTTTGTAACATTTTGGCGGCATGGCCGAGTGGTAAGGCGGGGGACTGCAAATCCTTTTTCCTCAGTTCAAATCTGGGTGTCGCCTGATCAACAAAAAACTCGAAATCTCTTCTTCTCTTCTGTTCTGTTGATACTTGTTTGATTCTAAGCATCTGGTCTGAGGGTTTTCTAAAAGATTGTGAATCTTTGCATTGCATCTAGGATTCAAGGAAATATTCTAATCTAATGATAGATGATAGAGGGGCTGGCAAGACTTCACGATTCCCTTCTATTACTAATACTAAGGTAGTGTCTAATGAATGGATCTTGAATTAGATTGGAGAGCCTGATAGGAAATCTGATTCAATTAATAGTTGTGGAAGGGGGCGGAAGTTGCTTTATATACGACGGACTCGCGAGAATCTTGGAGTGCTCAGGTATTCAATTAATATTAGATTAGATGGATAATGGACCTTTTTTATAGAAAAAGGGGCAAAAAGAAAGAATTTGTTTTCGGCAACCCCCAGTCAAGCCCCCCTCTTTCACATTCACAGCCATACTCGAGAAAAGGGGGGTACGGATTAGATCAAACAAAGGGAGAATATAGGGTTCTGTACTAGATAGTGATTTCTCTTTTTTAGTGATTTCCGCCTTTCTGTTTTTGCTTAGGAAGGTCAAAAAAGAATGGGCCTTCTTATTCCTACATCTTCCCATTCCCTTGAGATGTTACTACGTATTTTGCTTGTGTTTAATCTTTCACGATTCAAAAAAGCATCATATATTGGATTGATTTCTCAATAGTGTTCGGTCAGAATCCCCTTTTGACTCTGCACCAGTGATTCCACTATTATTAGTGAGGAATAATGGAAGAATTCCTTCCTATTTATAGAGATAGGGGACATAACTCACATGGATATAGTAAGTCTCGCTTGGGGTGCTTTAATGGTAGTCTTTACATTTTCTCTTTCACTCGTAGTGTGGGGAAGAAGTGGACTTTAAAAGTACTACTAATTGAGTTGAGGAATCAAACTGTATCAATTGTTTTCTAGATCGTTCTGCAACGCGTTTTGAACTATTTAAAATCAAAATATCTTAATTTCAAATTCCATTGGACTCCAATGGAATAATGTATGATAGGAATCATACTCTTTCAATCAAAGAAATATTTCAATGATTCCCATCTTTGTATTTCGAAAGGAAAGGGATCCAGATGATTGGAAAAAATTTCCAATCTAATTCTTCCGGGATTTTCTATTTCTTATTTCAATTATTAATTAATTAATTAATGGGCTCTTACTATGGGCTCTTACCTTATAGATTAGATGGATACTGAGGAAGACCAAACTCTTTTTTATTTGTTTCCCTCTTTACTCTTCAAAGAAGAACTTGTTTTGTTAAGTGTATACGCACTTTCTATGATAAAAGATATAGACATAGTGGTTGTCTAACGAGAGACTATGCAATAATATAATAAGACCTTGCCTCAGGCGAGTCACATACTGCCCATTTACCGCTGGGTTTCTAATTTTAGAAAGGAGATTTTTGCTTTATCGACTTTTTTCTATCATGGTTCGGGCGTTCAAAATCGGTGAGGTTTACTCTTCCTTTTCGAAATCTGAAGAAGTGCCCGTGGACCTCCCCTCTTGTCAATAGTTAAATCAATTATTTCTTCGGAATACTAAAAAAAAGATTACTACGTGATTTTAGTAATCTATATGCCCATATCGTTTTTCAATCATTGATTCTTTCCATAAATACCGATATTCAGATTGGAAATCCTAAAAATCTAGTAATTTAAATCATAATTCGAATCATAAGATAAGAGTTAAGACAATTATTTCAGATTGATCGGAACAAGTAGATGTAGCAAATAAATAGAATTGGGTGCTATGTCCATTCCATACAATAAATATCGGGAATCGATATACACCTATATGAATATGAAGAGAATATTCTAGATTGATCTATCTAAAATGAAGCCTCTAATCTTTATTCTAGAGTAGAACTTTATAGACTAAGAGATAGATAGTATGGTAAGTAAAGAAATAGATGAATCTTTCTTTCTTACCATACTATCGAATTTAGAAAATACTGCCGATTAGAGTCCGCTCATTTCATTTAAGAAAGACGCGAAATTGGAATCCTTTTCATTTGACTTTGTCCATTTTTGATAAAAACTCAGAAGGAAAGTTTCATTCAAATTCATTTGAGAATTCAATTGAATTAATCATTTTGACTGACTGTTTTTACGTAAATGATAAGTAGAAAGGCGGTAGGAACTAGAATGAATAGTGCAGTAGCAATAAATGCAAGAATATTTACTTCCATAATCTCATCGGTTTTTTACTTCGCAATAACTCGGGATTTAATCCCATAGAGATGATAAATCTTTCGCCTGTAAATTCAATGAATGAATTACCTCTCGATGATCTTGAATCGGATCAATATTATGAATAAGAATATCTGAGCTATCAAATCAATTCGTCTTCGAGACTTGAATAGTATAGCATAGGAAGTTCTTTTATCCATACCGAATCCAAACTTGGATTGCTGACCTAATCAATCCAAAATTCATTTATTTTTCATTTGTTTACCTTATTTTTTATCTTACGTCTTCCTTGTACAATCAATCATCTAATGAATGAAGTATCATCAGATTGCCCTTCCACTTCGATTCGTCACATAGTTACAAACCCAAACAAAGAAGAAAAGCGAAAAAAAAGAGTTAAGTTCTAAACTTCTTGTGATTTTTTGGAAGATGAAGACAAAGAAGTTTGATAAAGATGAGGCCGGTATAAAAGATCTAATATCACTTTTTTAGGGTTTGTTATCGGACCTTAACAAAAATGGAAAAATAGGAAAGAAAAAAAGCCCCTTTGCTTTGGGCTTTGGAAATGCAATTCTGCCCCCTGACATCCTTTCATAGAAAGGGAGAAATTCATTGATGTATTTATTGGATCCGTCGGGACTGACGGGGCTCGAACCCGCAGCTTCCGCCTTGACAGGGCGGTGCTCTGACCAATTGAACTACAATCCCAGGGAAATAAGGGATCTAGCAGAAAATTGGATTCTTTTTTTTCTTCGTATTTCGTATGGGGTATTTCGGAAGGACAAGGGGGTTATACCATCTCATGGTAGATTGGGGAATTCATTATTGGGCCGAGCTGGATTTGAACCAGCGTAGACATATTGCCAACGAATTTACAGTCCGTCCCCATTAACCGCTCGGGCATCGGCCCGGGACGAATCCACTTTAGTAGGCTTATTGGTAATCCATGATCAACCTCCCTTCATAGTATAGTACCCTACCCCCAGGGGAATTCGAATCCCCGCTGCCTCCTTGAAAGAGAGATGTCCTAAACCACTAGACGATGGGGGCCGACTTGCCCAACCGCCCTCATACTATGATCATAGTATGAACAGTTTTTTGAAATTGTCAATATAATGGAATGGTATGATTAGACCCGCGGGATCTTTCCATTTTTCAGAATTCTATAAGAATTTTTTGATTCGTCATTCATATTCATGAATCGTTCATTAGAATATTCGAATCGCCACACTCTATATAAATTAAAATAAATTAAAGAAAATAGAAATTAACTCAAAATAAATTGAAATAGAAATGAAATTGAATTAGAATATAGAAATCTATATTCTATTTCAATTACATTTCTAAAAAAAAAAAAAAAAAAATACAAACAACTATAAAACAACTCTAAATAATATGAGGGACAGGATTTGTTCAGGGAATGATTGGTCCGCCCGAAAAGAAGAGGGAGGGTTAATTTCGATTTTTTTGCTTTCATTCATTGTTAAGATGAGATATTCTGATCCCTATCTCCCACTAAGACGGGAAATTAACAACCAATAAATCTAGTAAGCGGGATCAAGAAGTTATCGAAAATTTTCCCTAAGAATTTTGTTCAGTGGACAAGTAGAATCTCTTCATCACATGAAATATCTTGAAATTTCTGTAAATGGGTAAGTGTAAAATGGGTAAGTGTACATGTATGTATCAATCAAGTGAATTTTCTTTTAATGGGGATCAATTCAATAAAAGAAATTAGGGTCGGGCTTGAATTCATTTTATTTGACTCTAGACTTTCTAGGTAAATCCATTTGATTATTCAAGAATCAGCCACTATGAGTTTACTATGTGTACTTTTGTATATAATGTATATAATTGTGTATAATCTATGGACATATAGAGATTTTATCTACTTTCTCTACTTTTATCTACTTTCTCTACATAGTGACTCATTCAGGAATTAAATCAAATAAGCCCCTTTAACTCAGGGGTAGAGTAACGCCATGGTAAGGCGTAAGTCATCGGTTCAAATCCGATAAGGGGCTTTGGTTTTTTTCATAAAAATC